TATACGTATGAGATACGGAACGGAACCTGTCGTAAAAATAAATGAGTAGTTTTCGGGAATGCTCGGGATAAAAGGGATGTTTTTTTTATGTTTTAAGAAAAATTTTATTTACCGGATAGTTGTATATTTCAATTTTAATTAGGGATTCCGTGTACAAGGTTCTTAACTGTATATGCATCTGATCATATATGTATTACCATTTTAGATTACAATAAAAAAGGGAAGGAGATTTTTCAATGCGAGATCTAAAAACATATCTTTCCGTGGCACCGGTATTAAGTACTCTATGGTTCGGGTTTTTAGCAGGTCTATTGATAGAGATTAATCGTTTTTTCCCAGATGCGTTGACATTCCCCTTTTTTTGATTCTAGTTATTGATACGGTACCAAATAACGAAGATTCGAGATAAAATTAAATAATACTTTGCCCCCCTTTTCTCTTTTTTCCCTTTTTCCTTTTAGAATAAAAGGGAGGAAAGAGAAAAAAGAAAAGGTGTATTCAACAGCTTCGAGACTTGGGTTCAAGTTTGAATTAAATAAATTATTAAATTCAAAAATAAACTAGGGATTAACTAGGGATGGAGGTAGAATAAACAGGGTGGGGCCTAGATCTAGGACAAGACTCTTATACAAGGGGTACTTAAATGTAAATGAAATACTGTGATTTGAAATAAAGTTTAGAAATTTTTTTAGTATATTGATATTGATTGCAGGGAAATTTTTCATAATTGGATTTCAAGTTAATAACTTCTATTTTTCCTTCCTTTCTTCTTCTTCGTTTCGGATCGAAAATAGAAGAGTTGAGCAAATCAAAAATCCAAAGGGGGTTCATGGCCAAGGGGAAAGATGTCCGAATAACGGTTATTTTGGAATGTACCGGTTGTGTTCGAAACGGTGTTAATAAGGTATCAACGGGTATTTCCAGATATATTACTGAAAAGAATCGTCACAACACGCCTAATCGATTGGAATTGAAAAAATTCTGTCCATTTTGTTACAAACATACGATTCATGGGGAGATAAAGAAATAGATCGAATCGAGCACATGTATGTAACCCTTCCAAGGAAGGGTAAAAATGATATTCTATATATAACATAACATAATTAAATATAAACAAAAAATATAAACAAACCAAATCCTATTTATTCTAATTCATTTTAGATCCGACCGAAATAGGATTTTCGGGATAAGGAATAAACTAAACAAACCATGGATAAATCCAAGCGACCTTTTCTTAAATCCAAGCGATCTTTTCGTAGGCGTTTGCCCCCGATTCAATCGGGGGATCGAATTGATTATAGAAACATGAGTTTAATTAGTCGATTTATTAGCGAACAAGGAAAAATATTATCTAGACGGGTGAATAGATTGACCTTGAAACAACAACGATTAATTACTATTGCTATAAAACAAGCTCGTATTTTATCTTTGTTACCTTTTCTTAATAATGAGAAACGGTTTGAAAGAACCGAGTCGACCACCAAAACTGCGGGTCTTCGAGCCAGAAATAAATAGGCTTACTCTTTCGTTACTTGAATAAAAAGTAAAATCCGAACTAAAACGCAGATTGATGTTTTGTTCGAAAAATATGAAAAATACATATTTAATTATCGTGTTGTAAGAAAAAAAAAGAATCGGGTAAGAATAAAGATTTTTTTTGAGTGTGTTCATTCATTTTGACTTTACCCTCCCGGAGTTCATTCTCCGGGGAACTTCGTTTAAATTATTCCGGTGGATTCTTTCCAATCTACTTCTTTTATGATCTCATTGGAAATCATATAAAGACAATTTTTATTTGATATAGCTATTTGTGCAAGTATTTTACGATTAAGAAGCACCTGTTTCTTATATAGGTCGTGTATTAATCTACTATAACTATAGGATACCCCTATTTCACGAATTACTGCGTTTATTCGAGTGATCCACAAACGGCGAAAATTTCTCTTTTGCTTATTCCTATCCCGATGAGACGAAACCAAAGCTCTTATTTTCTGTTGAGTAATTGTTCGAGTAAGTCTTGAATGAGCCCCTCGAAAGCTTGATGCAAATAAACGAATTTTTGTTCTACGTTTCCGAGCTATATTTCCCCGTCTAATTCTGGTCATTGAATAAATGAAACTTTGACGAATAACTAATAGATTTCCTTTCTTTCAGTTATTCTTTTTCCCTTTCCTAGTCTATTAATAACAAAGCTTTTTTCCAATGTATAAACTAAAAATTCCAATGACTTTGGCTACTATAACCTTCCCGACCACTATTTTTATTTTTTCTATACATTTCACTTCGAAATAATAAATTTTATTTTACTAGGTATCAAAATATAATAAAAAAATATATAAATGGATAAAGAAATAGTGGCTTCCTTCGTTTATATGGTTACTTCTTAAACGGTGAGGTTTTCTCTATACACCGGAGCCTTTACTTCATTTAATATTGGTAACTTGTATAGTTCACATTCTTTGGCTCTACCCATGAATTATCCAGTAATAGGTCTTTCACGATTAGATCTACTTACACAGTAACGGTATTTAATTATGAAAGTTGGCTGGGTAGCTAACCCTGTTAGTCCGTTCTTGCAAGAGGGGCCTAAGTTTTTTGTTTTTATTTTTAAGTAGGATTTTCTCCGCTTAATGGATAACCATTTGTTACCAATGGAGAATTGCTTCTCATCTTAAATAGAGGTGATTGGATTTGCACCAATGAAAACCATAAATTTCATACACAATAGAATGGATATATTTTTTTTATACTGAATTGAACGGACTTCTTTTTCTATTCTATCCTATTCCCCGGTACTGATCATTGATACTAGAAAAGGTTTTCTTTATTTTATCTTTATCCCAGCTCATGATCTGAACGAGTCGCACATACACCCTAGTACATGTTCCTCGACGCTGAGGGCATCCCCCAAGTGCGGGGGATTTTGTGACATTTCTGATTGGCTGTCTTGTATTTCTAATAAGTTGTTTAATAGTTGGCATGTTGAATCATATCATATAAAAAAAGGGCTGGTTTAGATCGATCCTAACCTGATGATTTTGAATTACTTCTATTTAATTTTATAGTAAATTCAGCAAAAATCTAAAATAGGAAATCGAGAAGTTGCGCGAAAAAAAATCCGGGCTTTTTCACTCAACCACCGCTACAAGATCAACAATTCCATAAGCTTGGGCTTCTGTTGCTGACATAAAAACATCTCTTTCCATGTCTTCCGAGACAACCCATAAGGGTTTGTCCGTTCTTTGTACATAAACTCTTGTTAGGGTTTCACGCAGTTTTAGCAGCTCTTCCGCTTCCAGGATAAATTCTCCCGTTTGTGCCTCATAAAAAGAACTAGCAGGTTGATGAATCATTACCCTGATGGTATAACAAAAGAGGGGTTCCTCTATTTTGCATGATGAATAGAAAAGAAAGATAAAGAATAAAAAGAAAAAAAAAAGATAGAATTGAACAACCACAACCGTACGGGCATCTTTTATGCATTGCATACGGCTCTATAATAAAATTGACCTTTACCTTCAAAAAAATAGGGTCTATCAGACCCAGATCGGTAAATGATCAAATTACCACCCTTCCTTTCGTAGGTGTTCAAAAATACTATGATGGTTCCGTTGCTTTATATATATATATATATATTTAATATTATTTGGTTTGTCTGTGTTTCAGCAATCCCAAAGTTGCTTTTTGTAAAATTAAGGAAAAAATAATCTTGTTTTTTATTTTCGAACTCTTTCAGAACACAACTAAGCCCCCCGGTGTGAAAATAAAAAAGTTTGTGACGCTGAACTGGAATCTCCAATAAAAAAAAAAAGGAAATCCCTTTTATCTCATACTACTCTCTCGATACATAATCAAATGTTTTGAAAAAAACAATAAAAATTGTTTTATTTTGATATCGAATTCAAAGTGCCATGCTATTATTACTTAATATTAATATGGCGAAGGCATAGTCTTATTTTTTTCTCTCAAATAAAAACCTCATTGGCGCCAAGCGTGAGGGAATGCTAGACGTTTGGTAATTTCTCCTCCGGCCAAGATAAAAGATCCCATTGAAGCGGCTAATCCCATGCATATTGTCTGTACATCTGGTCGCACAAATTGCATTGTATCATAAATAGCCACTCCAGGGATAACCCACCCGCCGGGAGAGTTTATAAACAAATAGAGATCTTTGGTATCATTCTCGATACTGAGATATACCATAAGACCAATAAGTTGGTTCGAGATCTCGCTATCAACCTCTTGTCCTAAAAAAAGTAATCTTTCTCGATAAAGTCGGTTGATTAGGGTAAAATTAGATCCCTTACGAACCGTACAGGCGCCTTTTGGTGCATACGGTTCAACAAAAAATTGCAAAAAAAATCAATGTGCAGATTCCAATCCTCTTTCTTTTTTCATATTCGTAGAAGGCTCTTTCTGACTTCTAACGAAAGGACTTTTATTCAATTTTTCAAAAAAGACAGGTTTTTACTCCTTTTCGTATAATATTCTTGTAATAGAAAAATAATAGAAAAGAAAAAAAAAGTCACTAAACTTATCGAATTTACTTCTTATTGATATATTGTTTCATCGAGATCTAATCCAAATCACAATGTCGTTTTCTTGTTCCTGAATGGGCCCTGTTAATTTTTTTAGGTTTATGCTCTACTCCGGGTAAAGATCCGCCCGATTTTCATTTGTACATATAGGACAAATGCTTCCATTACCATTTCTTTTTGTTATGACCCCCCCTATTTTTTTTTTTATTTTTATGCCTTCCGCCAAAAATTTGATGTATTCATGCATATTAATCTTACTCGATTGATTAAGAGTTTGAGATGGGCTTCTCTTTACAAAAATAAACCGTTTATGATACAAATAGTAATCATAGATCTATTTCCAATTGGGCTTTTTCTAAACGGAGCCTGGATACTTAAGTTTTTTAGTTCCACTAAGCTAACCATAAATTATTCTAATTAATAATAGTAATCGGAATTCCCCCAAAAATGGATCTAATTGCA